GTTAAAAGGGCCTTTTTTATTTAATTCCGGAATTATTCACTATGTGGATAAAATATCTATATGTACATATATTATAAACATAAGTATATATGCATTAAGTACGTGCAGTAGATACATAGTGTCTAGTGGCTCATTGTTGAATAATAAAATGGATTTACCTAGGAAGTCTAGGAGAAAATGCAATGAATTGTTTCAAGACCGACTCGAATAGAAATAAATTCAATTGAAATAATTCAAAAAAAAAAAAAATACTACTACTAGATTTCTAATGTCGATTCTAATGAATAATTCGTCAATGACGAATAAAAAACAATTCTATGCAATTCTGAAAGGGGGAAAGATCCCTCGGCTAGAATCATTTGATTATATTGACAATTTCAAAAAACGGATCATACTATGATCATAGTATGATGGCCGTTGGTCAAGCGGGCCCCCATCGTCTAGTGGTTTAGGACATCTCTCTTTCAAGGAGGCAGCGGGGATTCGAATTCCCCTGGGGGTAGGGTACTACGAAAGGAAATTGATCATGGATTACCAATAAGTCGAAAATTGATTCTTCCTGGGTCGATGCCCGAGCGGTTAATGGGGACGGACTGTAAATTCGTTGGCAATATGTCTACGCTGGTTCAAATCCAGCTCGGCCCAATAATTCGCCAATCCGCCATGAGATGATATAACTCCCTTTGTACTTCAGAAATACCCGATCCGGAGATAAAAAAGAATCAAATTTTCTGCTAGATCCCGTATTTCCCTGGGATTGTAGTTCAATTGGTCAGAGCACCGCCCTGTCAAGGCGGAAGCTGCGGGTTCGAGCCCCGTCAGTCCCGACGGATCCAATAAATATATCAAAAAATCTCTCCCTTTTTCTGAAGGGGACCGGGGGAAGAATTCCATTGTCAAAGCAAAGGGGAAATCCTTATTTCTTTTTTCTTTCCTTTTGGTAGGAGAAAGACATATGCGGTTGGATTAGTACAATTATTGGTAGCATTATAGTCAGTATTCCAAGAAATGCTGGCTTTTTCGATTGCCCCCGATGCATGTAATGGAATCGAGTACTATACTTTTTTGAGGCGCGCATACACAAAAGGAATTCCTTTCTTGTCCAATACAAAATTGAATATAAGAAAATACTTTCCAGAAAAAACAAAAAAAAAACAATTTATTTTTCTGGCTACGGATTTATGGAACCTGACTTACTAGTTTGAGGTTGCAAAATAGATTTCATGCAAATTGCACACTGAGCTTTTGGTATAGGTGTCCCGGGGCTAATAATCTACGAAGAAAGGAGGGGGAAGGACAGATCAACCAAAGATCCTACTCCTCTTAGAAAGGCGAATGAATCATTTTTCCTATTTTTCATTTTGTTTTAAGGCCCCATCGACGAAAGAACAAATCGGAAAATAGTAAATTTGATGAATATTCATTTTATACGGTCTCATCTTTATCACACTTCTTTGTCTTCCAAGTCAAAAATAGTTTCGTTCTAAACTCCTTTCTTTTTCCATTTAGCTTTTATTGTTTGTTTGGGTTTGTAACTATGTGACCACTGGAAGTGGAAGAGCTATTTGATGAGACTTCATCAGATGATTGTACAAGAAGGAACTAGATAGATTAGAGAGAAAAAAAGAACAGATAATAAAAAATGATAAATAAATAAAGGAATTTTGGGTTAGGTCAGCAATCCAAGTTTGGGGCGGTATGGATAAAAGAACTTCCTATGTTATACTATTCAATTCTCGACGACGAATTTATTTGATAGTTCAGATATTGTTATTCATGATATTGATCTGATTCAAGATCATCGAGAGGTAATATTCATTCATTGAATTTACAGGCCAAAGATTTATCATCTCTATGGGATTAAATCCCGAGTTATTGCGAAGTAAAAAACCGATGAGATTATGGAAGTAAATATTCTTGCATTTATTGCTACTGCACTATTTATTCTAGTTCCTACCGCTTTTCTACTTATCATTTATGTAAAAACAGTCAGTCAAAACGATTAATTATTAACTAATTTGAATGAAACTTGACTTCTGAGTTCTTAGCCAAAATTGACGAAATAAAATGAAAAAGATTCCAATTTCATGTCTTAAATGAAATGAGTGGACTAGAATCGGCAGTATTCTAATAGATAGATAGTATGGTAGAAAGAAATAGATGAATCTTTCTACCATACTATTTATTAGTTAGATTCTTGTTATAAAGCTGCCCCCTGGAATAAAATAAAGATAGAGGCTGCATTTGATATGGATCTATATATCAATCTACAATATTATCTTGATATATGCGAATATCAATTCCATATATGGGATTGACATAGCATCCAATTCCATTTATTTGCTATATCTATTTGTTCTGATCAATCTGAATTACTCCTATGTCTTATAGTTTGAATTACTATATTTTTGATTTCCAATATGAATCTCGGTATCTATTGAGAGAATCAAATCAATGAAGCAAAAGCGATAGATATAGGCATATTCAAAAAATCACGTAG